TGGTTCAATTCAATGTTGTCTAACGAGGGGTTAGAACACAGGTGTGGGCTAGGTAAATCAACGGACAGTCTTAGTCGTCCTATTGGAAATACCGGTGGAAGTGAAGATCCCATTCTAAATGATACGAATAAAAACATTCATTGTTGGCGCGAAAGTCGCAGTTATAGTTGCAGTAATGTTGATCATTTTTTCGGTGTCAGGGGCATTTGGGGTTTAATCTCTGATGACACTTTTTTAGTTAGGGATAGTAATGGTAACAGTTATTCCGTATATTTTGATATTGAAAATCAGGTTTTTGAGATTGACAATGATAGTTCTTTTCTGAGTGAACTAGAAAAAGCATTTTCTAGTTATCTGAATAGTGGGTCTAAGAGTGACAATCGCCACTATGATCATTATATGTATGATACTACGTATAGTTTGAATAATCACATTCATAGTTGCATTGATGGTTATCTTCGTTCTGAAATTAGTATTGATAGGTACATTTCAAGTGGTAGCGACAATCACATTTACAGTTATATTTATAGTTACATTTGTAGTGGTGAAAGTGTAAGTGATAGTGACAGTGGGGGTTCTAGTATAAGAACTAGCGGTAATGGCAGTGATTTCAATATAAGAGGAAGATCTAATGATTTTGATGGAAATAAAAAATACAGACATTTATGGGTTCAATGCGAAAATTGTTATGGATTAAATTATAAGAAATTTTTTAGGTCAAAAATGAATATTTGTGAACAATGTGGATATCATTTGAAAATGAGTAGTTCAGATAGAATCGAACTTTCGGTTGATCCGGGCACTTGGGATCCTATGGACGAAGACATGGTCTCTATTGACCCCATTGAATTTCACTCGGAAGAGGAACCCTATAGAGATCGTATCGATTCGTATCAAAGAAAGACAGGTTTAACTGAGGCTGTTCAAACAGGTATAGGTCAACTAAATGGGATTCCCATAGCAATTGGGGTTATGGATTTTCAGTTCATGGGGGGTAGTATGGGATCCGTAGTAGGCGAGAAAATCACCCGGTTGATCGAATATGCTGCTAATAGATCTCTACCTGTTATTATGGTGTGTGCTTCTGGAGGAGCGCGCATGCAAGAAGGAAGTTTGAGCTTGATGCAAATGGCTAAAATATCTTCCGCTTCATATGATTATCAATTCAATAAAAAGTTATTCTATGTATCAATCCTTACATCTCCTACAACCGGTGGAGTAACAGCCAGTTTTGGTATGTTGGGAGATATCATTATTGCCGAACCCAATGCCTACATTGCATTTGCGGGTAAAAGAGTAATTGAACAAACATTGAATAAGACAGTACCCGACGGTTTACAAGCGGCTGAGTATTCATTCCATAAGGGCTTATTTGATCCAATCGTACCACGTAATCCTTTAAAAGGTGTTCTGAGTGAATTATTTCATCTACACGGTTTTTTTCCCTTGAATCAAAATTCAAGTAGAGCACTAGGCTCAGTTATTTGTAGCGAACTTTAGTTCATCGGAATGAAAGTCAAAATAAGAAGAGTGGAGTTTTCTTTGGTAACATAAGTTCTATAGGAAGTTTCGGATAATTACTTTTTTTATCCAGATTTTTTATCCTACCCCCATTCATGATTAGTAATCAGGAACCCTCTATCAAGAGGAAAAGGGTGAATTCTTCCTTCTGCGGAATGGAATTGGGAAAAAAATCAAAAGAATTTCATGTTCCCTTCTTTCATATTAATATATATAGACCCTATTATTCTATATATCTATATATATATAGAATAATTCAAATCTGAAAGGGAAGTGTTGCATATTTTTATATCTCCCGAGAACCTACACTTTTAGACTATGAATTCCTGTTGGATCGGATCCTAACGAATCCTTAGGAAACTCGTAAGAAACTCTTTATTAGAAGATAAGGGCGCTAGAACAAGAATAATAAAGCGGATTATCATCCATATATTTCTTGTAGAAAGATGAATAGATACACTTATTTAGCTCTACATTCCTTGCACTTATTATATACTTAATAATACTTATCTTATAATAGATATACTTATCATAACATAAGATATCTTTAAAACAAGTACAAATATTAAATCGAGGCACCCATTCTATGACAGATCTCAATTTACCCTCTATTTTAGTGCCTTTAGTGGGCTTAGTGTTTCCAGCAATTGCAATGGCTTCGTTATCTCTTCATGTTCAAAAAAACAAGATTGTCTAGATCTGATAGGACAAAATTTCATCAATTTATTTCAAAACTTGGACTTGTATCATAATACAGATATCTATTTAGTGGAATATGATACGACATGTGGCTCCCTCCGGGCACAAATATAAAAGTGGTTGGTTATGCCTGCGGATACATGATATATGGATAAATGCATGTATATGTGGGGATAGCTGTTTAAAAATGGATCAGCGGATATCTGAAATAGAAAGTCAACATATCTATATTATGTAGATATACATAGTGGTATCATATGAAGGGGATGTTATTATTTTATATCTAACCAATTCGATGAATTACTCCTAATAGTTCACATCATAATAGTGCTAGTTGATGAGAGTTACTTCGGGAGCAAAACAAAAAAAGTAAAATAAAATTCATTTGGCTTATTCTCTCAATTCCAATAGGATGCAACTGGATCTAGTATGAACTATCGATCAGAACGTATATGGATAGAACTTATAACGGGGTCTCGAAAAACAAGTAATTTCTGCTGGGCCTGTATCCTTTTTTTAGGCTCACTAGGATTCCTATTGGTTGGAACTTCCAGTTATCTTGGTAGGAATCTGATATCCTTATTTCCGTCTCAGCAAATCATTTTTTTTCCCCAAGGAATCGTGATGTCTTTCTATGGGATCGCAGGTCTGTTCATTAGTTCCTATTTGTGGTGCACAATTTCGTGGAATGTAGGTAGTGGTTATGATCGATTCGATAGAAAAGAGGGAATAGTGTGTATTTTTCGTTGGGGATTTCCTGGAATAAATCGTCGCATCTTCCTTCGATTCCTTATGAGAGATATCCAATCGATCAGAGTGGAAGTTAAAGAGGGTCTTTATCCTCGACGTGTCCTTTATATGGAAATCAGAGGTCAGAGCACCATTCCCTTGACTCGTACTGATGAAAATTTGACTCCACGAGAAATTGAACAAAAAGCTGCTGAATTGGCCTATTTCTTGCGCGTGCCAATTGAAGTATTTTGAAATGAACTGAAGAGAATGAATGCTTTCTCAGCATGAGGGAAGGAACCCAGGAATAATGGAGGGGAATTCTTTCGTCTCGAAATCAAAATAATATTCATTATTTCAAGTGGTTCTTTTTGGCATTCATCGAAAGAACAAATGAAAATAGAATTGGTTCGAATTTGACCAACGGATTCTATATTCTTTACTAGATCCAAGGACTAAACAATTCAAAAAAAAAAAAAAAAAAGGAATAGATCCATAGGTTCCATACCTTGTTATAGAACTCATGCTTCATAGAAATATCGGACCGGATAGAGTCGGCGAATGAAGCGGGTTCATTAACAATTCACAGATGAAAAGTGTCAAAAAAGAAAGCATTGACTCTCCTCCCGTATCTTGCATCTATAGTCTTTTTGCCCTGGTGGATCTCTCTCTCATTTAATAAAATCCTGGAACCTTGGGTTACTAATTGGTGGAATACCGGACAATCCGAAACTTTTTTGAATGATATTCAAGAAAAGAACGTTCTAGAAAGATTCATAGAATTAGAACAACTATTCCTGTTGGATGAAATGATAAAAGAGTACCCGGAGACACAGATACAAAAGCTTCGTATAGGAATCCACAAAGAGACGATACAATTGGTCAAAATGCACAATGAAGATCATATCCATATCATTTTGCATTTCTCAACAAATATAATCTGTTTTGCTATTCTAAGTGGTTATTCTATTCTGGGTAATGAAGAACTTGTCATTCTGAATTCTTGGGTTCAGGAATTCCTCTATAACTTAAGCGACACAATAAAGGCCTTTTCTATTCTTTTATTAACGGATTTGTGTATCGGATTCCACTCACCCCGCGGTTGGGAACTAATGATTGGTTCGTTCTACAAAGATTTTGGATTTGCTCATAACGATCAAATTATATCTGGTCTTGTTTCCACTTTTCCAGTCATTCTAGATACAATTTTGAAATATTGGATCTTCCATTTTTTAAATCGTGTATCTCCTTCACTTGTAGTGATTTATCATTCAATGAATGAATGAAGAACTCATTTGATCTGCCGATATCAATCAAATCATGATGTGACTTCGTACATAAACAAACCGTTTTGAGGCTTACTCACTCTTTATATTTCTACCCGCCCAGGGAATTCCTCCTATACTTCAGTACAATTATTCCAGTACAATGGCAGAATCGTGGATAGGGAACTATACTAGCTACCTACCTAATTTATTGTAGAAATTTCCGAGATCAATGATTGGACCATGCAAAATAGAAATACCTTTTCCTGGGTAAAGGAAGAGATGACTCGATTCATTTCCGTATTGATTATGATATATGTAATAACTCGGACATCTATTTCAAATGCATATCCCATTTTTGCGCAGCAGGGTTATGAAAATCCACGAGAAGCAACTGGGCGTATTGTATGTGCCAATTGCCATTTAGCTAATAAGCCCGTGGATATTGAGGTTCCACAAGCTGTGCTTCCTGATACTGTATTTGAAGCAGTTGTTAAAATCCCTTATGATATGCAATTGAAACAAGTTCTTGCTAATGGTAAAAAGGGGGCTTTGAATGTGGGGGCTGTCCTTATTTTACCCGAGGGATTCGAATTAGCCCCCCCCGATCGTATTTCTCCCGAGCTGAAAGAAAAGATGGGCAATCTGTCTTTTCAGAGCTATCGCCCCACCAAAAGAAATATTCTTGTGGTGGGTCCTGTTCCTGGACAGAAATATAGTGAAATTGTCTTTCCCATTCTTTCTCCGGACCCTTCTACTAAGAAAGACGTTCACTTCTTAAAATAT